TCGACTCTTACATAAAGTTCTTGCTTGGACAATTCAAAAGTTGGAGAAGGTTTTTTACTAATAAATCGATATTCAAAATCATTCCATTCAGGGTCTTTTATTCTATCAAAGCGTCGGCTTTCTAAATTCTCATAGGGCCCCCCTGGAATTCCTTCCAGAGCCTGTTGAATAATTTTTATGGATTCTGTCATTTCACTGATTCGTACTAAATACCGAGCTAATGAATCCCCTTCTTTTTGCCATTGAATCTCCCAATCAAATTCGTCGTAACACTCATAATGATCAACTTTACGGAGATCCCATTGTATTCCGGAAGCTCGTAGCATTGGCCCTGATAAACCCCAATTTAGTGCTTCTTCTCCGCCAATAATGCCTACGCCTTCAACTCGTTCTAAAAAAATAGGATTCCGTGTAATAAGCTTTTGATATTCAGCAACCCCGGTTAAAAAATAATCGCAAAAATCCAAACATTTATCTATCCAGCCATGAGGTAGATCAGCAGCGACTCCTCCGATACGAAAATAATTATGCATCATGCGCATACCGGTAGCAGCTTCGAATAGGTCATATATTAATTCTCGTTCTCGAAAAATATAGAAGAAAGGGGTCTGTGCCCCAATATCTGCCATAAAAGGGCCAAGCCATAACAAATGGGAAGCGATACGACTCAACTCCAACATAATAGCTCTGATATAGCTAGCCCTTTTAGGTACTTGAATATTGCCTAGCTGTTCGGGTCCGTTTACGGTTATTGCTTCTGTGAACATAGTAGCTAAATAATCCCAACGTGTTACATAAGGCAAATATTGTATAATTGTTCGATTTTCCGCAATTTTCTCCATCCCTCTATGTAAATAACCCAATATTGGTTCACAGTCAATAACATCTTCACCATCGAGAGTAACGATCAGTCGAAGAACACCATGCATTGATGGGTGGTGAGGGCCCATATTGACTACCATGAGGTCTTTTCTTGTAGTTGGTGCAATCATAAGTTTTTCCCGAGTCATTCTTCCATGCATTGCTGAAAGTAAAAAGAAGTTCATCAAAATTTAAACGACTAAGCTCAAATGGTATCACGCTTCAAATTAACGAGTTTTTATCTCTCGAATATCCAACTCACCAATTAATTCTTTATAGCGTCCTCTATTTCTTTTTGAAAAATAGGCCAGCAGTCGTTGACGTTTTCCCAAAATTTTTCGCAAACCTCTCTGAGATGAAAAGTCTTTTTTGTGCAATTCCAAATGTGAAGTAAGTCTCCTTATCTTAGCGGTGAAACTGAATACTTGAAATTCAACAGACCCTCTGTTTTCTTCGTTTTCTTTTTGAGAAATAACCGAAATGAATGAATTTTTTACCATAAAAAAATGCCCCTTTCCCTTTTTACAGATATGGATTTTACCGATCAGTAATAATAATGCCATTAATTTGAATGTGGTATATACAATAATCTAATCCAAATTTCTTTATGAACTCCTAATTTTCTGAATTCAAATCAATCAATCCAATTTCTAATTGGATTTAGATAGGGATAGAAAAAGATTGGTACATTTTCGCATCGAAGAATTTAGACCTAAAATGAAGAAGGTTCTGTTGATTCATTTCGAGATCGAATTGAGACATTATTCATTTCATATTGGATACTAGAATGAAATGTGAGACAAGGCGTGTGATCTGTGTATTTGTTTGCTTTCATATACCCTATATTATATATAGGGTATAGGATATATAGAAAAAGTGTATTATCCACAAATTTTCAATCGTGGATACAGATGTATCCTTAACATACTGAAACGACTGCCATTATTGGTATCAAACCAATAACGATTCATACAAGCTAAATCTTCTAATCGATAATTAGGCCAAAGAAAGAGCTTTAATTTCATTAATTGATTTTTCTCTCTATCAAGATGGTTATTGTCATGTGAAACTTGGCTGCTGTTTTTTACGTTCCAAAATACTGGATTTCTATCTATAGAATTTCTATTCTTTGAATTGAAACAAATTAGAATTCTCAATTTTCTACGACGTCTAAACGATAAAATATTTTCAGGAACAAGTAAATCAAAATGATTTTTGTCTCTATTTCCAGTTATTCGTTGATGTGGTGAAATAGTTTCATCCAAATTATTCTTAGAAACATATCTTTGCTCTTCGTATTTTTGATTAGTTTGATGCTTACTCTTATGAACCAACGAAATGCCTATGGTTTGATACATAATAAATTGCCCATCTTTTTTTCCAGACAGACGAATGGGTTCTAGAATCAATACCCCCTTCTTCATCAATTCTGAAAGAGTTAAATTCTTCTGAATCAGCATTATATCCAAACTCATTTCTCTCTTTTGAATCGAGGATATAGTAATTTTTCTTGGATCTATCAGTCTAAGCAGGAGACAATATACCTTGATATTATCGATCATTCTTTGATTCAAAGTCTCGTCCCATCTCAATTGAAAAAGCAAATAACGTTTCAGGAAGAAATCTAGTTCTGCTTCCGTGTTGCTTTTGTATTGTTTTTTCTTTTTCCCTTTTTTCATGTCTGATCTTGTATAATTTTCTTCAATATCTTTTTGTTGTGAGAGAACGGATCCACGATCTCCTCGGCTTGTGGGTTCTTGATTTCGATGCTTTTTATTCGAGGCTATCAAAAAACTTCCTTTTTCCTTTTCATTGATCTTTTTATTTTCACTACTATTTTTATTTTCACTTCTATTTAAAAGAAGTAATTTGCTTGGTATAAACCAAGGTTTCATTTTATATACTTTATAAAGTAACACAAATTCTGGGAAGAACCAAAGTTCCAGATTCGATATGGGACGCTTTAGTATTTTTTCATTCATTCCCATCCAATCAAAAAATCCTTTGTGGGAGTTTGGTGGATTGATTTCTGGAATCATAAGATAAAAAAGATCTTTTTTAGAAATTATTTGAGAATTATTAGTACGAATTTGAGTATTTTGATTCCTATTGGTATCGATCATGATCCAGGCCTCAATATCGACTTTTTGTCTAAGATAAAAATTGAAAATTTTCCAATCAAAATATTTTCTATCGGTCGATTTTTCCATATATAGAATATCGACCTTTCCTAGATAATTTTTAATAGGGATATTCCTCAGCATATCAAAAAGTGTCTCTTTAGGCGTGTTATAAGAAATCTCTTGGTTCTTATTTCCTTGAAAGGGAGATCTATAAAAAAAGCATTCCGCTTTATTTTCATAATTAAGAAATTTATATGATAAAAGATCATATCTATAGTATTTTAGAAAATTATCTTTTTGATTAGATAATGAATATACTTCAAATTGTTTTTGTTTTTTGGAATTAATTAATTGGTCTTTTTCATATGAATGCCATTTGCTAAAATTTTCCTTTTTAGCTATACGACGCGGATGAACTGTATTTCGCCATTTTTCTGGTATTAATCTAGACCATCTGATCTGAGATAAATGGTATTGATAATGTCCTCTTAGCCAGTTTTTCCATTGATTCATTTCATAACTCGGAAGTTTCTTATCTGCTGATTTTGAATGAACCATTCCTTGTGTTTCAAAAGAATCCTTTATTTTAGGCTTAAGAAAAAAATGGCTTCCTTGATGTTGAACAACAGATCGTAACGAGTTACTAACTTGGATTTGTGATAATTTGTAAAATACATATGCTTGTGACACGTAGGATAAGTCATAAAAAATATGTGAATTTGCTTTAATATTACTAATATTATGAAGTGGCTTTTTTATAGTCGAAAAAAACGGAATTGGAGTTTTCTTTTTTTTATTAATTCTTTCTTGTTTTCTTTCATTATTGTAAATGGATTTATCAATAATTTTTTTTGTTGATTCAAGAAAAAGTTCTGTATTTATTCTGGGAATATTAATGATAGATAAAAATATATCTGTGTATATTTTTTCAATGAAAAATTTTAAAAAAGGGGGTAATTTACAGATTAATCGAGCATTTCTTCTTTTTAATATTTGCCACTTTTCGAATCTTTTAGCACTATAACTTGTTTTGTTAGGACTAAGATTATTTATTCTTGGAGTTACTTTTTTTTTCTCTTTTGTGATTCTTTCTATTTGATTTCGAATTGTACTTGTTCTATCAGTCAGATCCTTCATTTTTTTTTCTGTCAATGAAGAATTTGTCCAACTCGGAGATGCAATTTGACTAAATGATTCGTGAATTATCTGATTGCTTATTATGGAATCTTTTTCTTCTTTAATTTCGCTCGATTCATATACTTCTACTTTTCTTAATCTAAATAATAGAATTGGATTTACTTTTGAAAGTTCTTTTATTATTATTTTTATAAAAATAACACTTTCGATAACCCATTTTTTTGTTTCTTTTGAAACTTTTCGAAGTAATTTTGTTTTTCCTTTGAAAACTGTTAGAACTCGAAAATACTTCTTTTTCCATTTTCCAATTTTTTTTTCGAATTCCTTTAAAATGGGTTTAAAAAAGGAAGGTCGTTTTCGGGGCGAACCAAAAGGAAGTTCGGCTTCCATTCCCCAAACTGTTAAAAAACAAAAATCATCTTTTTCTTTTTTCTTTTTCATTAGATCTTTCTGAGAGGATCGTAGTTTCGATTTGTGCCAAGGTTTCAGACAGAAAGGAAATAAGATTTTTATCTGAATACCATCTGTCAACCAATTTTTCGGAAATTCTGTTTCGGATAATGGAACACCGTTATAGGTACATTTAAGATGGATCTCTTTATTCCATTCCTGTAAATCCTCAGACCATTCGGGAAGTTGCAATAGGAATATACGTCCAATATTTTTCGCAATTATGAATGAAGGTAATAGAATATATTTTCTAAAAATAGATTGAGTTAGTAGCATGCAACCTCTTATTACTTGCGCAAATGGAATGCTATCCCAGGCCTCTGCTATCTCTATGCGCGCTTTTTCCTTTCTTTTGTTCTTCTCTTTTTTTTCTTCTCTTTTTGTTTGTTCTTTTGTATAGTCTACAATTTTAAATGCTTCCCCTTTACC